AGACGGTTAGTGACATTGATCCACAAGAAGCTCAACAAATTCTTGAAATAGCAGAAGCTAACTTGAGGAAAGCTGAAGGCAAGAGACAAACAATTGAAGCAAATTTCGCTCTCAGACGAGCTAGGACACGAGTAGAGGCTATCAATAGGATTTCGTAACTAGTTGGTCCGTCCGCATAATCAAAGGAAGTTCTGTTTATACACCTTCCCCTATTTTTTGTATTTGTTTGTATTTTCTTTTGCTGATTGAATAAAAGAAAATACAAACAAGCGGAATCGGATTCTGATGCAACGAAAAAAAAAAAAATGAAATAGAAGAGATACAAATAAATATGAAATTAATAGTATTAAATAAATGAATACTATTAATAATAAGAGGGTGAGTAGAAAAACTTATTAGATACCATTGACCCTGGTATCTAATAAGTTCTACCTACTATTGGATTTGAACCAATGACTCCCGCCGTATGAAAGCAATACTCTAACCGCTGAGTTAAGTAGGTCATTTATCATCACAAAGAGAAACAAATGGAACCCATCACATGAATTATAAATGTAATATTACTTATAAGCAATACCAATCAAGCCAATCAAAGAGCTATAATGTTGGATCATGGAATATTCATCTTGACAAAAAATTATCTACATGTTAAAATAGGTAGCACAAACACAAGGGCTATAGCTCAGTTAGGTAGAGCACCTCGTTTACACGCGCGCCAATGTTTTTCAGGGGAGTGCTTCATGCAATCAAAAGAATTGATCTTATTGATAAATCGATGTCTTACTCCATGACGTTGAGGAAACAAGAGAACAATAGCCTGACAATTAGTTCGGTCCGATTCGAGTGTCCATTTAGTCGCCAAATAAAACCCATTATTGATTTGAGATATTGATAGGGTGAATACCCAGCCTATTCAATGCTAGGCATAATGAGTATAATATAAGGGCCTCAAAAAAGATCTTTTCGTTCTATGAACTTTCACTTTAAGGTGTATGAAGTTTCATATTTGATTCTTTAAGCAGAGCGATAGAGACTCCATTTCCATTTTTAATTGATCTAGTCCAAAGGCAGACCTACGTCAATATAACCCTTCTTTGAAACACTTTGGTAGTACTCCTGAATCAGAGTCAAACTAATGAATCAGAGCACATGGAACCATCTTCTTTCTGTCAAGAAAAAATCTGGTGTACTAACTGATATTTATATCAGTTAATGAAAGAGCCCAATGCAAAAAAAAAATGCATGTTGGGTCTTTGAAACAGTTCGAATCATTTTTCTAATAAGAAGTTTGATCTGTTTTACCGAGAAGGTCTACGGTTCGAATCCGTATAGCCCTATAAGTTTCTATACTATAATTTGAATTTGAATATCAAATTTAAATATAAAATAAAGAAATTGTTTGTATAGTTTTCATTTCCTCAGTAGTGTTTGTTGTTTGTAACTGGCCGGTTGGTTCATCGAAATCAAATTATTCCCATAAGTTCACTCACGGGGATTGTTCAGAGCAGAGCATAAAACGGAAAGCAAAAGCACATTTCAATAGATCCAATCGGTATTTATCCAATCTCGGATAAACAAACCCATTTTTCTTGATTAATCTTCGTAGGTGAATTACATATGAATTTTTCTCATTCCTATCCCCAGAATTAATGATACTCCTTTTTTTTTGGGGGTATGCCTAATCCTAGTGAATTTTTGGAGCCAAAATCATGATATGAGACGGGTTAATAATTCCAACCTAACTCAACTCCAATCGAATAGTAAGTCATATGGATCTAGGAACGATCTACTTGCTACTTACTGTATTTGTGGACAAGCCAGGTCTTGAACTTGAAAAAGATCTTTAGTAAGTTTCGTTGGAAATATTGTCAACATTGTAAAAGAGACTTTTTTTCTTCGTATACCTTACCTAGCAAAATACAAATAGTCTTTTCGTTCCATATCCAATCAATATAAACTACTCCGCTTAAATATCGATTTTCTCTATTTTTTAATATAAAATCTAATTAGAAATCGAGAATTTTAGAAAAAAAATGAGAATTCTATTTTGAATTGCTTTTTTTATAAAAAATCCGAGGTGATGTGAAAGCAATAAATTTCTATTTGTATATGTATAAGATAAGAGAAATATATGTCTTCGAAAGAAAATCGACGGAAGTAAGTTAAGTGTAATGGAAAATGGAAATAAGATTCCAGTCAATGAATCTTGAAACGAGACACGTACCGCAGGAAACAAATGGAACTAAGCGGTTTCGATCAAAATGAATTGTTGTTTTGACTAAACAGTTATGGATGACTTGACAATTCCAATTCGAATCAACTAATTCGGTATATTTTCCAAATTCATAGGAGTGCGTCTATGTTTCTGCTTTATGAATATGAAATTTTCTGGGCATTTCTACTAATATCAAGTGTTATTCCTATTTTGGCATTTCTACTTTAAAATTCCGGAATTTTAGCTCCGATTAGCAAAGGACCAGAGAAACTTTCTAGTTATGAATCGGGTATAGAACCAATGGGTGATGCTTGGTTACAATTTCGAATCCGTTATTATATGTTTGCTCTAGTTTTTGTTGTTTTTGATGTTGAAACGGTTTTTCTTTATCCATGGGCAATGAGTTTCGATGTATTGGGTCTATCTGTATTTTTAGAAGCTGTAATTTTCGTGCTTATCCTAATTGTTGGTTCAGTCTATGCATGGCGAAAAGGAGCATTGGAATGGTATTAGTTCCTGAATATTCTGACAATAAAAAGAAAAAAAAAAGAAAATCCTTATGCCATGCCTTAATTTAAATTTCAATTTAAGTAAGGCCATGGTTGGGACGGGACGGAAGGCGAGGCCCCTAGCGTTGGGGGGTGGGGGGAAAGAAGAGTGGGTATGCGGGCTTCTTTCGCTTGACTTGCTTGGCTTATGGCTTCGATAGACTCTTCCTAGTGAAGCAAAATAGAGACTTTCCCCAGTAAGAGAGAGGAGGGTCCTAGTCTTTCTAGTAGTTAGCCCTATAGTGCATATTAGCTGAATCCCGAGCCGCACCTTAGGCCTCCCACCAATAGTTCAGTCGTAAAGTCTCCCTAGGAGTGAAAGAGAGAACTAGCCAAACCATCAACAAAAGTTTCTTCCCAGTTCCACGGACTTATTCAGAGTGTTGATGGAACAATCCCACGGTCACCTACAACAGGAGGATGCACTAAATTATTAGATAAGTGGCCCTCGGGGGGTAATGTCTCTGCTGCTTTCGTTCTCTTCTTCGACTACCTCCTGGTATCTTGTATACTATATATGTATGTCTTTCCTTCTCTATCGGTATCTCGACTACCTCTTAACCTCTCGTGGAAGGAGCGAAGCAGTCTTAGTCTTACAAGTGCGAACCAGGTATGAAATGTCTGATCCGATAGGATCAGGTATTCAGTGTCTGGAAAGAGAGGATTTTCTTAGCTTTGGATGGTATGCTTGATGATAGTCAATATCTTGAGTGCCTATCTTTAGGGTAGAACAAGAAGGAACTTTAGCTCCATGTAAGGTTAGCTCTTAAGGGAGCGAAGGAAGTTACGTATGATGGACTCCTTCCTGGGCACGAACGGTATAAGAAGAAGTTGTTACAGCTCCTGGCATTCAAGAAGAAAGACCCGGCGTAAATGCTTTTTGCTCATCCGGCGAAAGGTCCTTCTTATTTGAGGAAAGCAAGTGCCCTAGATTTAGCTGCTGTAGTAAGGGCAGTAGATAAGGAAAAGACGTAACTGCTCTTAGTAGGATGCCGAGAAGAAGCTCCTGTTGTTGAGGAATGGCGGGACTGATTGACCTAAGATTAAGCCAAAAAGACGGGGGGAAGTCACGATTTTCAGGTGATTTTCTTAAGGTCAATGAAGTCTGAAAAAGCAAAAGGCTAGGCCCAGTAGGCAGAGCGAAGGGAAACAGAATCACCTTTAGGCTAAAGGGATAGAAACTTGTTCAGTGACCAGACAAAGGGGCTTAGTAGTAGGGCTCGGGTCTATGAGCCGAGTAAGTTCTCTCCCTGGAACAGCAGCAGCTTCATCTTCCGCTTCTAAACCCTCTGCTCTTTCCTTTATTTGATTACTATTTCATAAAGATAGAACATAAAACAAAAAAGTAAGGGCATTAGGGCCTGCTCATAGATCTTGCTTTTGTGAAATAATAGAAATAATAACGGATATAATCTACATTCTCTCCCTGAGCCTTACTGTACTCTCTGTTCTATCTTTATTCACTAGTCATCTGGTATCTTACTGGATTAGAAGATTAGTATATGAATTCCCTGGTTACTCTCTTTCCAAAGCCTACGCTCATCGAATAGCTGATTAGCGGTAATAGTCCCGCAAGAGACTCTTGCTTCAAGCTTCCCGGGAAAGACAAGCAGCTTCGGCTAACGCTCTATCTGCTACTGTCTTACGCTAGCTACTAGGGGAAAGCCATAGGATTGAAAGCCGATTGCGACTTTCTTGCCTTGGGGCATCGCATTCTGGGTAACGTAATAGAAAAGTCTTTCTCTACTGTCTTCAGTCTGGTTTGCTTCATAAGTAAGCATGAAGGCAAGCTTCATCCTTTCCCTCATGGCGAAGAAAGCGTAGATAAAGAAAGAAAAAAAGCTTTCTCCGTGTCAGGCTGTTGATACCTTGTTGTCGCTCTTCTCTCTTTCCTGTGCGCGCTACCTATAATAGAATAAGGAATCGACTCCTTTCTCTCGGGCGAGAAGTGAGGGAATCGATTGAAGAAGAAATTGACGTAGATGATAGAGGCAGAATAAGCGCAGTTGGTGCTTTAGTTGTAAAAGCAGTAGGAATTGTCTAATCAAAAGACCTAACTTCTTGTTCACGCTCTCCTGCAATTTCATCTGTTGTTGGAAGGGCTGTAGTAGTGGGAGTAGCTGCAGTAGTGCTAGACTGACTTTCATGATTACCTTTTCTTTCTTCTCGGCAAAAGCTCTTTCTGTTGCCGTTGTTGGTGGTTTAGTAAGTCCGTGGGAAGGCAGTGGAAGATAAAGTAGCTGCGATTGCGTGAGTTCAATCAGTTTCGGTTGGTTTGGTTCAGTCAGGTTTGGAGAGTCTCAACCGATAGGGCAGAAAAGTTGGGTAAGGGAAGTGTGGAATTGAGACATCTTGCCCATGGGGAAGGCAAGGAAATTAAATTGTTAATTAAATGTCCTAGTAGGGAAGGGTTTAACACTATATAAGGGCCGGAGAAAGCGAAAGAAAGCCTTTACCTCCTTTACTTACTTTCTTTTGAAAGCGCTAGGCACCTGTTAAAAGAAAAAGAAATCTCCCTAACCGGGCGCAAACTGCTTCTTCTATATTCGAGAACATCTGTGCCAGGACAAGTGGCAGAAGCAAAGGCGAAAAGACTAGCATCGGATTTGTCTAGGAGTCACAACGATGTGGAACTTCTATTCTATATAGACGCTATTTCGCGCTGAGCGACCCTCCTCACTCACTAGTAAGCTCTCCCTTGAATCCGTTCACCCCTCTCCTAACGAATGCTCCTATCCTATGGGAATGAGTGCTTGAATAAACTCTGATTCCGCTTGGCCGCTCTGAACTCTTGGTTTCAGCTCTTAACAAGAATTGCCATAGTTGAATGTGAACAACTCGATTGTTTAAGTCCTTTACCCGGTTCAGAAGGAAGACTAGCTAGAAATCCTTCTCACGAAGAAGGAGTCCCACTACGCGGTAAGAGGCAAGGGCCCTGCTTTCTCCCTCCTAGCCAGTGAAGGAAGCCTTCTCTTTCTTTTTGAGCGAAAGAACCGAACCCCAGGGGGCAGGAAAGACTGTCTTTTAAGCTCATGAGAATGCCCAGGCTTGATTAAGGTAGTTCAGTGACTTCGACTTCCGGTAGCTCTTTGGCAGCTAGCTATAAAGGGAGCTCAGGAATAGGTTTTTTGGAAAGCCAACCAGAAGGCACCCGAGGTATATTGTCCTGACTTACCAGTGCGAGGTGACCCAGAAAGACGGTAGGCATAGAGCTATGGGAATGCTGTCATAGGCTAGGGGAAGAAAGTTCAGTTCAGTTCGAAAGGTGTTTCAGTTCCCATCTGGTGAGAAGAAGCTCTTTGCTTTGAAAGCTTTTTCGTAGGCAGCAAGCAGTGGTAGGCTAGAAGGAAGCGCAGGAACTTCCGGGATTAAGGAAAGTAACCCGAGGGTAGTAGGTTACAGAATCCGATTTGTGGCATCTTTCCTTGTCCGATTTGTTAGAGAAGGACTTATTTCAAAAAAAGTTCTATAAGAATAGGGCAACTCCATTCAATAGGGAGGGAGGCATGGAATTGGATGCTTCCCCCCTTTCAGTGCAGGAAGGACTGCTTGGTGAAATGACGTACTTAGGATTCCCTCACTGTCAAGCAAGGGAGTGACGAGAGGGTATCAAAACCACTCTTTAGAAAGATAGCCTACATTGAACCAAAGGAGTGATCCCCACTCCGAATGAGATGTCGTATACGCAAATGCTCTTTCCGTTGCAGGCATAAGCGCTGCAAACATGGCTACTTCCGCTCTTTTCGGAAGAGAAGATAGTTCCGTCACTTCTGGGATTAAGGGATCTGGGCTTAAGGGAGTTCCCCCGAGGGAAAGACAGTCAATAGGAATTCTCTCTACTCTAGAACCCATAGGCCTAGGAGCAATAGACTGAAGAGGTACGGCATCTGTAACAAAGTCAGTAACAAAGGGAGAAGGAAGAAAATCCAGTGATAGTCTTTGGGACTTCTCCGGTGCTCTCTTTCCTGTAGTCGGAATCTCTGGTATCATCTTTTCCAACTAATGCCAGATCTGATTCAATAGGAACAGAACCTTCTACCCCGTCTGGTATTCACGAAAAGGAAAAGGAAGTCAGGGAATGAGCTAGAATATACCTGATGTTTGCAATTCTTACTGTCCTTCAAGCCTTAGTAAGGCAAGTGACTCCGTACTTCCTTTTTTTCTATCCCTAGTATCGTACTCAACAAAAGGGAAGAACCCTTGTTCAAGCCGGATTCTTGGAGCCTTCGGGATAGCATACCCTAATCCGAACGATTAAGTAGGAGGTTCTACTTTAGAGTTGTTGAACTGTTGAAGGCGTAAAGCGGTGGAAGTAATTACCTTGCTTTCAGTCTTTGTTTTTCACCAGGTAATCTTTTTCCATCCCCGAACCCCCTTAACGAGGAACATAGCATCCGAGTTAGGCCTTTCTTTCATTTGAATCATTTGAACCTGGTATAGGTTTGTTTTTCTATATCTTACTATCTATTACTTTCAAACCGGTCTCCTAGGGATGATCACGCTTTTGCGAGTTCACTTCCTTCGCTTGAAAACGCCTTAGGTCCTCTGTTCCGATTCTGTGCATTGGGAATGAGTTAGGAGCTAGGCTATCTTAATGGCCTATGCCTAGTCGACTCCCTTTAGAGTCCCACGGTCTTGATCATGGGCTCCCCTTCTTCTCCTAATGGAACTCTCTGGTACACGGGAAACCCAGATCCTAAACTAGGGATGGACAGTAGGGATAAGCTTACACAAAGACAGATCGTCTGTGGGATAGGATTTAAAAGACTAGAAATCCCGTCCAGTTAGATCGTGCAGGTGTAGAACAGCTGTTTGGGGTGAACCTTAGGCCTTTGGTCGATGCGCCAACCTAGGAAAACTTAACCCAGGGGAGCACCCATCAACCATCTCTAATAGGGATGGACCAAAAAACTAGCATACAGAGACCTCCTCCGCTCATGAAAGAATCGGTCTATCTTCTTGTCCATCCTACTAACAGGCTCATCCGACCTCCCATCGAACCAACAGAAAAAGAAGGATGGGTTGATGGCAAGCATGCGGGGGACACGGACAATCCTCCGAGATCATGTAATGTAAGAAGTATAAACCCACGGTTGAAGGGCTAGCCTTGCATGGGTTAACAACAAGGAAACTTCCACCATTCCTTAGCACGAAGACTCCTCCACATACAGAGTCTATAGTCAGATCGGTTAGACCCCTCGTCTAGTTGAAGTAGACTTGGAAACGCAGACTCACCTGATGAAGAGTGAGTGAACTGTCTAGGGAAAAAGAGGGACAGAATGACCCCTCTATGCGTACAGGAAGACTGACAAAACCTGGATACAGAGTGTGGAATGACAGAATGAGCGAGGCTACCCCTCGGGCTAGTAAGACTACGTAGACTAGAACCAAGAAAGTACAGTAAGGTTCCCCTCAACATAAAAACCTCTTCACTCAAAAGGAAAAAGAAATGAACAAGGATGAATGAACACCATCCCGGCGTGCCAGAGAGATCTCCAGGATTCCACTCCCTGCTTCCTTCTTGAGCATCTCTTCTCACCCAGTTTAACCCAGTGGGAGAAAGCCACATTAGGCAATGGATCTCGAAATCAGGATCGTGTAACAAATAGAAAACACATCAAAGGGACACCCCTTCCCCATGAACAGAAAGAGTATAAGGAGTGTAGGCTTGCTTCGCATAGGCTACACAAGCCAGGGTGGGGAAAGGGTCACTTTTCATGGATATAGAACAGAGGACTGCATGAGTAGACAAGCCTCGAAATGCCAACTACCCTGAGGAGATGTTAGGAGGCCTAAGGATTCGCTGGGCTCTATGCATAGAAGCCCGGTAACCACACCCCTTTCACAGTCTGTCCTTCCTTTCTCTTTCTGTTAACGAGTTACCGATGCGGAATAACGTTAACTCATTGGTTGGCGAGGTAGGGTTTGTGATTCATGGATTGCTATCCTGCAGTAAGGAGCAATCCCCTTGTAGCTATAGCGAAAGCAGTGCAGCTAGGTAGGTTAAGAAATCTCTCATTGCTTGTATTCGACTATTGTAACTGTCTTATCGGCTATCATATGATTTATCTTATAGTATAGTTCTGAAGTCGGGAAAAGTTACGTTTTCCCGGGATTTTTCAATAAAATGACTTTTTCACTCTATAAGAGAAATTGAAATCATTAATAATTTCATTTTCCCGGGATTTTTCAATGAAATCTTTTCAAAAGGACCTCTTGTTAGCCGGTAAGCCCAAACCTTCCCTCAGCTTGAAAAGAAGGCCTTCTGTCCTCACTCGATTCGAGAGGGACGGACTAAGGCCTTTGAAAGCCGTCCCTTCGGTTCAATCACTTCTATGTCAATGATGATTGGGACAAGTGCTTTGCTGCCACTTCCTTCTTACCATTTATCTACTCCCTTCTTCGCATCTCGAAAAAAAGGCATTCGTCGCCCTTCTCTGTGCGATCTTCTCCTATTGATTCAATTCCTGCAAACCTCAAAGCATCTCCTTAGGCGAAATGGTTAGCAAGACAGTCAAGCAGTAAAGCAGGCAAAGTCATCAGTCCCACAGCTTAATCCCGAACAACGGATTCGATTTCTATACCATTTTTCCTTCACAGAGCCAAGGAGCGGATTCTTTAGAACGGGGTAAGCATCCCACAGCTTATTCTCTTTCTATATCTATAACAGTCTTCTATCAAGCAGCGGTTGCGGATATAAGACCAACTCCTACTCGTAGTTAGAAAGAAGACGTTCTTTCTATATCTTTCTCAGGATCTAAGCTCTCGCAACTTCCTTCCCTCCCAGTTTGCATTCTCTTCTTTATATATGTCATTTGCTTGCCTTATCCTATTGCTACTGCGACTGGTAATCGGCATTTTTCTTCTTTAAGTGCCACGGTCGTCGAAAAGACTAGCAGCATTTGTCCACTTCTCTGACTGACGAAGAAGGAGTCCCACTACACGAAAAGAAAGAAGGTAGGAGCCGGGTTAAATGGTTGATGGTTGAATGAATGTGACCAAGCCAAGAATGGCTTTTGTTGACAGAGAGATTCTCTTTTTTAGGAAGCAGAATAAGCACAGTTAGCAAGATCCCCTGCTATTTCAGCTGCCGTTGAAGGAAGAACCGATGTGATTGCTCGAGTTGAAGAAGTGGATGCTGGTATCGTAGATAAAAAAAGGCTGCTTAAAGGACTGATCTCTCTCTATTGATTAAGTCATTTCCCGAGTCAGATGCCATGAAATGAAAAGCGTTATATTATTAATGTGCAGATTTTTTAGGTGTTCAGTGAGTGAGGGAAAGTCGGATGAACCCAGGAAAGGGAAAAAGTAAATAGAAGGGAGAAGTTGAATCTAGCTAATTCGATTTGATCCGATCATCTCTTTCAATCAAAGAACACCAACCAAAAGAGGCAGTCGCGGCACACTTTCTATATGAAACCTTCTACGCCGCAGAAAGAGTTCTCGCCCGGGCTTGTATTCTTGTCAAGAAATTCCCTTGCCTCACAGCTCCAAGAGCGGATAAAGCGCAAACTGCTTCTGAGGGGATTTCCCTGGCTAGTCTAGAAGTCCCTGCCCTGCTTTGGCTCGCTCTTTCCATTCTTATCTTAGAATCTCTGATATCCATTCAAAAGGCATTTCGAGAGGCATATTCGTATTATCGATATGCCACTAACTCAAGTGCCACATCTGATTCAACAGCGGCAGCGTCTATTGCAAACATAGCACTGAATTCACTAGCACTGGTTTCAAGGGATGCAGATGAAATTAATCTTCTTTGCTCTGATTCGATTCTTGATAACCTGACACCAGGTCAGAGGGAAAGCATTAGTTGTCTTCGAATTCTTACGCCATTACTCAAATGTCTTCTTTCTTTTGTGATAAAGAGTAGAGTAGGTCGTCTCATTCTCATTCATTTCAAAGAATGAAAACATCCCTGGCTTGTGTAGCCTATGCGAAGCAAGCCTACACTGGCTTTGGCTTAGGCTAGAATCCATTTTAGCCTACTAAGGAATGGAATTTCTTTAAGTACGAGTTAGCCAGAACGATGAAAGGTCAGACAGTCATCTCACACGCCTAGCTAGAGCTTTCCTGGGTCTATCAAGAATCAAGAAGAAGGAGGCGAAAGGCGATGAAAAGGCTTATTTTAGGTTAGGAAGGCAGTGTTAAGATATGAATCCCCTAGGCTTTCTCTTTTTGTCGGAATAGGAGGGATAGATGCCTTTTCTCTTCTTTGCTATTCTGTCATAAGCTAATCAAAAGTCTTCTTGAATCAGTTTCATTTTGATTCTTTTTTTATAAGTAGGCATAGAGTCTTAGCGGTTTGACTTTCTGCTATGCCGTGGACGGTATGCTTCCTGATAGTAGGTCTCTTTAGTCGGTCTCCCTGGGGGTAGAAGTCAGGCTTTTCTTCCTTTCTCTTTGCTTGGTGGAGGAAGAGGGATAGGAGCTGCTATTTAATCAGTTATAGCTCCACTCGACTTAGAAGAAAGAAGCCAAAAAGGCAGAACTCGTCTTGAAGCCCAAAGGAAGCGAAGGCGAAGGAACTCACGGATCCTGATTCCATTCTTTTTGAGGTTGAGGGAATACCTGGTTCAAGACTCATCGAAAGGCAATCAGCCAGCGAGGCAATGGCTAACATTGGCATGCTTTGAATAAAGAATTTCCTTCCCTGCCTGCCTGACCTTCTGGCTTGACCCTTGGCCGTGACTCCTTCCTTTGCTTTGGTGCTATCTTCTAGTTGAGAAAGGCTGCTTTCTTTCCTAGTTCAAACCAACCCGGGAAAGATGAATCTAGCTCTAGTTATCTTTGCGCAAAGCCTTCTCTTTCTTTCTTTTTGAGTGAAAGAACCCGGTCTTCGTATTCGTAGATGTGAATCTCCCTGGCTTGTGTAGCCTATGCGAAGCAAGCCTACACTCCTCTGCTTACTTCAATACCGTTTACCACTCGGCTGGGCAACTCCGCTGTTACAGTATACCATAAATAGGCATATCCGGCTGTTATAGAATCCCCTGCTCTTGAATATGAGTAACTATCCAATTCCATAACAGAAAGAGATGGGACTAGAGCTTTTGGCTTTCTTCCTTAACTTCGATCAAGGATTGCTGCGTTAAGGGCTCTTGCCCATGTCTAATGCCTTATTAGATGAAGACGAAGAGCTGGTGCTCTAACCTGATGTCGGAATAGCTGCTGTGAATGGAATGGGGGATAAAGGAGGAATTGTCCAAAGCCTTTTTTTTCCTTAATTACCCTAGTTAAGATATCCCACGCAAGGAAGAGAATAGGTAATAGGCTGCAGAGAGGAGACTGTGGCACTTTCGGATCAATGATTAGCTTTTTCTCTTTCTCCGACTATTGAAGCACATTAGCATCAGCAGACGATCTGCGGCATTTACTATTTCCATGCCATGACATGAGACAGATCTCTCGCAACTAGTTCCCTTGCTGATTTGATTCAACTCCTGAATGCCATTCTATTGTTTGCAAACGAGTGAAAGGCGGAGTGACGGTTTAGGCTTTGGATTCGACAGTTGGGATAGGAATGAAGCCAATGATGTCCCCAAACGAGAAGGCTGATCTTGTATTGCGGGATTACCCCAGAGCATAAATGCGGGATTACCGGTCTTTGCACTCATAGGTTCTTTGAAAAGCGGAGTAAGAGCTATTGTGGACCGGTCTTATTGGTCAAGAAAGCGTCGAAAGAGTGACTCTTGCGGGGACAGGGAAAGGGCTTGTTAAGGACCTTCTTGCCCTAAGGCGAGCAACTGACACTGACATAGGGAAAATAGAATGCAAGGTAACTTCATGCTTATCCGGTGTTCGGACGAAAGAATCCCCTGCTCTTGTTCGAGAATCTGCTCCACATTCATGCCCAGAATCTGCTGCTCTCTTTCCTGCTTACAAACCGAAGCTCTTTTCGCCCTTACCGGAGCAGCTAAAGCAACTGCCAAATGACTTTCCTGTTGATTTCGCAGGACAGACAGATATTGAATTAACGGAAAGGAACTGAACCTGAACTGCCTTAATGGACAGGGATAATAGTCTAAGAAGATGCCATAGAAGCAGAACCGGTCTTAGATGGTTGACGGATAGGTTTTTCCTTTTTGCCTGGCTGGGCATAGTCAGAGCTAGCAATAACTGTCATACTACTTCCCTCAGAAGGAAATTGGCTTATCGGATGCTCTTGTTCCAGCAATGTCCAATTCAGCCTTCAACCCAGAAAGTCTTATTGCAGCGCCATTCTATTCCGAAAGTAAGGTCAGTGCCACAGCTTCTTCTCAAGCATCAACATCAAAGAGCTCCAATGCCCTTACCCTTACTGGAATCTAATCTAAGGAGGTCGATGTCCATTCAAAAGGAGAATTGATAGAGTCAGATGAATGCGCAGGGGATTCTTACTAAGACTAGCACCGGATTCTCCACATGCAGTTGCAGAATTAGCACTCTCGGATTCATTCTTCCTAACAGCAGGGGATTTGCCCACTACTAGAACGAGGACCTAGCTACTTTGCAAGCATTCCAGGCTAGGCACCTAAGAGCGGTTATTCCTCCAACAAGTTATTCTGGGCTACGCTAAACCTTCAAGCCTTCCACCAGCGGATGAATACAGAATCTATCCCCTCTGCGCACTAACAGGGAAAGCTACTCTTCAATAGTATATGCCGCAAATCCTATGTTTGGGGTGACCATGAACACACTGCTTGAGACCCTTCTTTCGTGAGACAGTTGTGATGCAACTACAATGCTTGAGAGGTCTAGTGATCGGTCTCAAAAGCAAGATGGGAATGGTCAAAGAGAGGAATCGAGATAGATGTCTGTCTCTGCCTCACCGTAAGGCTTTCAGGTTGAGCTGCCATCTCTATTGGCCTGTCCTGTGCCAGTCGAGGTAAGGAGCTGATCAGGGCATTCATCCGTCGGATTAGTCTAACTCATGGATTCATGTTCTCAGTATGAGTTCTTTCCTTCTTCATTGGGTGAGTTGGGATTAGAAGAAAGTCTCCGTAGGTCCGCTATTCCCCTCTTCGTTCAATCTTAACTATGCCACGGGTCATCGAAGAACCAACCTTTCTGCCTTTCCCTTGCCCGGGTCAAAAATAATAAAAAATATGTAACGTAACGGCAATGACAGCTGAAATAGCAACATGAGATAGGAGAGAGCTGACCCAGCAACGGCATAGGAAAGATGTGATCCAGTAATTTGTGTAACAGAAAGATGATCAGGCAGGTGGCCTAGCTAACACAGCTATGGAAGTCCGATTCTTCCATGATTTGTTTTCTTCCTTTTTTCCGGTATACCGCTCCGCGAGCAAGGAGCGAATGAACATAAATCCAACCTCATGAATATCCTTCTCCCACGACTTTTCTGACTTTCCTCCGCCTGTTTTTTCGGACGTTTTCCAGGATCAGAAGGAACCGCTATAATGACTACTGGTCAATTTCTCATTCTCTTTTTCATAATTCTAGTAGGACTTATTCTTCTTTATCGAATGATTTTTTTTCCAAGAAAAAAGAAGACTTGGAAGCATTTCTTATTGGAATTTTTCATCTATTTCTCTATATATCTTTTTTTTAGTCTGCTTCGAATGCTATTCTATTCCATTTTTTGCTTTGGTTTCCTATCTGCTTTTCTTTTTCATGTTTCTGACCAATCCGGGGATGATCTTGGATCTTTTCCACCTTTAGAATCTTCTTCCAGCTCGGAGTCTTTGAACACCTTTCGAGGGCACCATGCTTGAATCGAAGAAGAGCTCTTTGCTAGAATACGAAATCTCGAGACTGCTCAGTCGTACAACATTCCTTCCCCCAAAAATCCTGGGGAGTATGAAAGACTAGTTCGCGAGAATTAAAATGAGACCATTAATGTGGATCACTATCGGAAGGCTCTCGATAGAGAGTTTTTTGAATTACAAATATTCGAAAAAAAGCTAGCTTGGAAGGGCGGCTATTTAATGTGATGATGGAAGAAAGAAATCGAGAAGAAATCCTGCTTCCCTATGAGAATATTAGGAAAGAGGCCTACGACTTTATTCGAGAGAAAGTCGAGCCTGTTAGCTCAATGCGGGAAACCTATCAAAGAGATATATTAGAGGGAAGCCTGAACTTCTTTCTAAACGATATAACGGAAAGGGGGCGCAATTCATTTATTTACCAAGAATTTGACTCCCACTTCATAGATGAGGAGTTTCGACGCTCCCATGGATTACCTTTACCTAAAGAATAAGGATGGCATTCCTCTAGTCTAGCTCTTAAATCATTCCAGCTTTCTTTTTGTTTGATTTTTCTTATAACCAAAGTGAGACCTTTCTTTCAGTACGCGGTGGAGGTGTTTACACACTTTTTTGGTTAGGTTTTTTTTAGTTAATGGAAAGAGGGGAGTTGGCTGATAAAGATGGACAGTAACGATCGCGTAATATCCATTTTTCGGCCTCGTCATCGAAAGCAGCTTCCAATTGCTCGGAAATTCTCAGTTATATGGGGGGCTTAGATAGTGAGCAAAAACAATTGATCAAGAAATTGGTCAACTTTTGCATGAAAGAAGGTAAAAGAACGAAGGTTCGTGCTATTGTTTATCAAACTTTTCATCGCCCAGCTCGAACTGAACGCGATGTAATCAAACTTATGGTTGACGCCGTAGAGAATATAAAGCCCATATGCAAAGTGGAAAAAGTCAGAGTCGCTGGTACTATTTATGATGTCCCCGGGATTGTAGCCAGGGATCGTCAACAAACCTTAGCTATTCGTTGGATCCTTGAAGCAGCAGCTTTCAAATTCAAACGACGTATAAACTACAGGATAAGCTTAGAGAAATGTTCATTTGATGAGATACTGGATGCTTACCGAAAGAGGGGATTTGCACGTAAGAAAAGGGAGAATTTTCATGGACTGGCTTCCACCAATCGAAGTTTCGCGCATTTCAGATGGTGGTAAAGTGAGACCACATAAAGAGCTCTTCCTCATTCAGTCAGATTATTCAGTAAGATATGGTTTGACCCTTTTCCTTTTTGTTTGAATATTCATATAGAAGAAATTCCTTATATCATTCATGGAGTTGGAGGAATCCATAGGAGGCCCGCCCGTTATGCATTGTATGAAAGAACCTTTCTTTGTATGATTTCTCTTTTTTTTGCCTTAAGTCGGGGGATCAATAAAAAAAAAATAGGCTATGAATGAAGAAGTAGTGTGGGCCTTTCGATCAAGCGACAACTTCTAAGGAAAGCCTTCATTCCAGATGTAAAAAAGAGCGCTAGGGAAAGATGGAGAGAGAGAAAGTTGCAGAAGTGTTTCTAGATCTCATGGAATAAGGCAGAATTTCTAACAACACTTTCTCTCTCTTGCTTTCATAGAAAAAAAAGAATTTAGAAGAGAAGATGAATTCCCGATTCCATTACCGCAGGCCAAAATTGGATTTGGAAAAGCAAGTCAGAAAAAAAAGCGTTGAGATAATACCTTTCATCCAAATCTCATCTACTGAAAAATAGAGCCCTCTTGATCACCTAAAGAAATTTTTAGACAGAATTGGCATAATTATTACCGTGAAGATTGAGCTGCCAAAAGAGATTCTCCTCCTTTGGGCTAGAAGATAAAAAAAATGCAGTCCATAGAAAGAAAAACAAGTATTCTAAAGCCAAATGCTCTTGGATGGGCAGTTGAATAGGGAGATAAATCCTTTTTTCTCCTTCATATTGAATGTAGTCTATCACTTTGAGGTCATGATAACCTTGTGAATGAATATAAATTAGAGCATGCATCTCTGAGAAAAGTGGCACGGCCAAACATCATCCCAGAAGCGAATCAGCTTACCATATTGCCCAACCAAAGTCTAGCCCAAGTTCTGCCTGAAAGTCTCTCTGTACCAAAGAATATCTTTTTAGAAATGCAGGAAATTTTATAAGTGGGTTGGTCAATCCATTTTTGCCATTGGAAAGGTACTTAGCAGCCAAATATGAGCACCATGGCTTTTTCTTTTCCTTTGGAAATTTCCTCTTCAAATCAAAGAAAGATGAACTTTGAAGGAGTAGGGAAGCGACTCATTTAGCTGACCCTCAGGCTAACTTGGGTGTTAGACTGCGGTCTTGTAGTCAGTGGATGGGAGGTCTTCCATTCCAGAAGAGATTTCAATTTCACGATTTTTCTTACTTATCATCTTTCTGTGGGACTTGTTCCCTCTTCAACTCAGCGCTTTTTTATATTCTAATTATAGATAGGCATTTTTCTTTTAAATGCTTTGAACACCTTTAAAAGAAAAAAAAAGTAGCCCAGCCGAAGGAGCTCTCACAAATCCAATTTGAGTACCACGGAGAAAAGCTAGCTGGATAAACAAGACAGGGATCGCCCGCTCGGCAATGCTACCTTGGGGAAGAGACAAAACACTTATAACAATGGAAACTCATATTCTAATTTTCAATATATGAACAAGATTACTATAGAAGAGTTGGTGAACATTGTTCTGACTCATAGCTTTAAGATGACTAGCATGAATGAGCCAGCTTCAACACCACCTAGACTCTTAATCATAGACAGACTTGCACGGACCTCAACATAAAAGGATGAGCCTGGTCTGTCTATTTGTACGCATTGGCTTAACTCACTCCTAACCTCCTTAGACACTGCAAAGAACACATAATGATGCCTAGTAAAAGCTGTACAAGGTTCCGTAGGAAAAGGAGTTTGATAAAAAAGAGTTTGGGAGTGCCCCGCTTAGTTAACAAACATCGAGTTTGAAGTCGGGACAGCATGGATACGAGACTTTTGAAGGGAAGTTTGGAATCATTGTGTTTTTCTATCTTCAGATTACCAAATGTTCAAATCACCAAGACCTTTCAGCGATTCGACGCGCTCCCCTAAGCTAGACGCTTTACTTACCTGACCTCAGAGAGAATAGAATGAGTCGCCCTAGCCCTAGTCTTACAAAGAGTTTGAATTGCTCTGTAGGATAGTAGGGCGAATGAATTGCATTAGTGCGATTTGGCTAGCGGAATCGCCCAGCGAACAAATCGCCTCCTTGCTCTTTGTTTAAGATTGGACTAAAGGTACCAGCATCCTTTTTTGTTGTTTTTATTTTGGCTAAGAAGCCCGTAGGTTGTACGCCAGCCATACGTAGCTGGAACTGTGATGGCCACAATGCTTAGCTATTGCCGATCCTAAAAAAAAAGGCTGGGGTTGAATGTTCACACTTGATCCACCGTCTGCACTTCCTACATTCATTCCCGGAAATGGAAACAGGAAAACCGGAAATGTAACCTCCCGGTCTGCTGTAGTCAGCCTTACGATGTGCTTGACTGGCGAGTCTGCCGTCTCCACGGCTTTACTGAGGGCTGCTCCTCAAGCCTTCGAGTGCCGATCTTCGCTTGGGCCGTCTCGCGAAGATCTTCGATCCGAACCTTCGCATCTACTCTCTCTTAGAGGATGAACCATGCCTTCGCTATCGCAAGAATATAGCGATCGAAGAGCTATCGCTCAGCTGCTTCGCGTATTACGAAAGCCGTATTGCCCGAAGGGGGCATGCTGCAAGAGCTTAGGTAAGTGGTAAGCTTAGGAGGCGTGCCCGAAGGGCAGCGGCAGCAGTGTGGTTCCAGGTGCTGTCGCTAGATTGAGATCTGCAGGGTGGCGGGGACTTCGACTGCCTTGTATCGGGTGAAGAGAAGAGGGTAGTAGGCTTAGTAGGGCTCGAACCTACAATATAACCGTTATGAGCGGTACGTTTCAACCAATTAAACTATAAGCCCTTACGGATCTTTACATGCAATTCTCTCACTTCGGGAAGAGCGGACGGAAAGAGAAGGCCTTTGCTCTATCTGTTTCTTCCTCTTCCCAGGAATGAACAATTTTTAAATATATAATTATTATATATTTAGAAATTATATATATTTTCCAATTGTTTATAGATAGATATAGAATCTTAATTATCTTATTATTTTCTTATAAATAATTATTTTAATTAAGTAAGCGGCCCGGCCCTTTCGCGACTCAAACGGGCGGGGGCTCTCTATTTGCTTGCAAAGCCGGCTGTTCGCCTTTAGTTAGAAGTGAAAGTAGAGAGCGCCCTTTGCCCTACACTTCAAAAAGAAAAAGAAGGAGCGAAGAAAAGTCGTTTTCTTTCTATTCCCTCTAAAGCTTCTCTTAGGAGAATCCCTTCCTTACACTCGACTTAAACTCAAATTTAGACTACTTAATACTAAGGCTGACTAGTCGTATCCTAAATCCTAAAAGAATGGTTTTCCTAATAATAGCTATATTATGGCAATATTTAAAGACGCTTCGGAAGCCCTTCACGCTACTTGACTTAAAGTAAAAGCACCTACAAACTCACTCATAAGGAAACTCGTCAAGTAGGTCTCTCGAGCCTTTCCTTTTGTAACAAATCTGGTAAGGTAGGGTATTATCCTTAAGTCTGCTTTAGCAATCTTTACTCGTCTTTCAGTACTGGCGAAGCTTTAAAGGAGACGAGCAAGAAGATAAAAGACTAAAAGTGAAGTATTCTAAAAAAGCTATTATATCGACCTTCTGTCTTGAGGGCAAAGCATAAATTCAGAATAGTGAAAGATTAAACAAAAGCAAACAGTCCGCTCTGGAAGGTCTTTCACTCGGGCCTCTATTGGGAGAGTCCCCTCGTTACACTTGCTTGAACAGGCTTAAGATAGTTCCAAAGTCTTCCTAATAATCAAAAAAGAAAAAGAAAAGATTCCTAACTCATAATAAGTAAAATAAGAGAATAAAGGAACTCATTTAAGACAACAACTAAAGGAAAGTTGCGTATTCTCAAAATCCTACCTTTAGCTTTTCTGTACTCTCTTTAGCCAGGGCAAAGCTTTAATTGAAGACCTTTCAGTGCCGTTTCGTTCGGTCCCCTGGGTACCTTCTCCGCACTTACCTGTAAGCACTTCAAGTAGATAAAATCATAAAAGAAGAAATGGGAAGGAGTACTGCCATTATGCGCTATTATTAAAATCCGAAGGTCAATCATTCCCAGCTTGGATATGAAGGTATGGAAGGAGATCAAAAGAGAGTATGTTAGTCAAATAGAGGGGTCTCACGAGGGCGTAGTCCACGGCTTTAGCCTTAAGCTAGGTTGGGCTCTAGTTCTTGTATTGAGCGAACCAAAGCGTTAAATAGCGCCGTTTAGTGGCGTACAGAGAATAGTCGTCTTGTTGTTGGTAGGTGCGACTATGTGAGTTGACAACAAAAACCGCGGTATGTATGAGTCAAGATTTTCCTTAGTGATCCGAAGGAGCAATTGGAGTTACTGCAGACTGGCTTCCTCCCATATACCCTCGCGGATGCGGATTCCCTACCATTGAAGGAAATAGAGAAAACTGCTGATCTCACTCACGCCGTAAACGGATGCCCTACCTGATCCATTTCAAATCCAGCCGGAGGTCTTCGAGCCTTGTTACGAACTAAAGTCCTAAAGCAAAGCGATCCCAATCTCTCCCCAGCCCAGGTCAAAGGTCTCCCCGCTCTTTTTTTTTTCAGGGGCAGAGTGAAGTTCGTTACGGTCAGCAAATCAGCCTCGCATCGTATCGATAGCGATTTAGATCACCTCCCCAAGCCTGCCTAACCTAATTCTTTGTGAGCAATCGATCGTGACAAGTCGACCGATCCATAATGAAAGCACCTGTAGATAGAAGCCGTTTGTCGACCGCTGGACTCATCCTCAATGCCTAAACACCATAGCCTAGTTCAGTCGGTTGTCCGCCGCCTTTCCTTCCCATGCCCGAGATGGCCTTCTGGGTAGCAGCCTCCTACAGAGATAGCTTTGTGGTCAACTTCTATTCTGCTTGTTGGAAGGTTCGTCCGGATCTCTTCCCGGGTCAACACCTACTCAATATCCGAGAGAGGGTAGGCTTTTGGCGGCCGCAGAGACGGCGGATAAAGCAGTGGATAACGCAGCGGATGATACGTACTTGGAAATAACCGGATCATAGAAAACGCTTGCAGCGCCTCGACTCTCTCTCGGTTCGTTCGGAAATCATGGTAGTCTTTTTTTTCATGGAGATTCTTGGGAACGGGAATGGGCCTGGAGTTAACAACAACGAAAAAACTGCCTTCTGTCTGTTGCCATGGAATGTATAAGTAGGGATTCTTTTATGCTTGGAAAGGCCGTTCCGCGCTCTCTATCCTTAGATAAGATTTTCTTCATTCTTCAAAGCCTTCTTTCATGGAGAATTTTTAGTATTCCTCTCGCTAGCTATCCTGAGTAAGAGGGGGAGGATGTAAGAGTCTTGTGTTGTAATGCCGCAAGTCAAGCTCGTCCAGGGCCTTAGTTTGCCTATGGCCGCTTGCCTTGTGTCCTTAGGATTAGGACTCCATGTAAGCCTAGTGGCAGTTTTTTAAATATTGTATAGTGACATTCTTTTAATTATGTAGTTTTCCATGTACGGCTCGTTATTCGGGAATTCCGAGGCCACGAGTCAATTCTAGGGATCGAATAGAGTATAGAGTAGGTTCCGGCACAAGGAAAACAAATTATGTACTCAAAAGTCCTTTATGTTAGTTCAAACAAAGCGATGTCTCCTCGTGTCGGGAGGGATTTTTCGAAAAATGCTATTTAGGGGAGAGTGACTAGTCGGCGGAAGGTTGGACTAGCTCACCATCGAAGGTACGCACCAAGGCTCGCTCCACGGCCTACGTTGTAGCTTGTAAATACATTCAAATCAATAGAAGAAGTAGCCTTTTCAAATCAAATCGTGCCTCATTTAGATTTCGTTGCCTCGATTATAGATTTACTTGCTTGTGGCTTACTTCTTGCTTGTTTGCTTTCCTTTTCCTTCTCTTCTCTAGAAGAATACTACCTCAGTCTCTAATGCGCAATCAATCAGTTGCTTGCTTCCTATCAATCTCGATTCCAGCTTAGCTGTCTTGCTTGTTTACTGGTTCCCGTCCGGATATCTCTCCGTCACTATAATTGTAAATAAGTCTTCTTGCTTGGTTGAGCCCATCCGGTCCTTCTTTTCTTCATTCCGGGTATGCTCTATCAGTCTGTCCCGATTCCTCTAGTTATTGAGTTCCGGACTTGCTCTCTTGAGTGCAGGACTCTGGCTTAATGGCCGATTTAGTCAAAAGGCATTCATAAGCTATATCTTTCTATGGCATATACCTGTAAGATCGTTAATTGCCTTTTCTGCCCTTGCTTGGTCCACAAATTTATGTAAATATGGATTCCCGGTCCAGCTCATCTCTCATCTGAAAAAAAGTCTCCTGCAAGTTAAGTTTAAGGCTGGCAGTAGCAGTTGCAGGTAATCCCTTCAATTCCCTTCCTTTCACCGACATCTGGCCTATTATAGCACCAGCTCTTCGTCTTCTCTGCCTCTTATTTTTATATACTACAGTGTGAAAGTGACTGCTGCTAGTCTTTTCGCTCTATCTGCTCTTTGACTTTGAAAGGTAACTTCATGCTTATCCGGTCTTAGCATCTTAGCATACGGCATTACCGGTCTGGTCTTAGGAATCGACAGTGGAAGAATACAATACGGGCTTTGCTTTGCTTTGAAAGGGGGTGAAACCGCTAGTGAAGATGCCCAGTTAATCCAATAGTGGAAGGGAGGTAGAATAGTAGACGGAAGATGGCATTTAGGCCACCGAGGAAAAGAGGATTAGCAATCATTCGACAGTTGTGATTCCGCTTTCACTAATAGAAAGAGGGAATTTATGCTGGATTCTTTGCTTCAAAGTGTCTATATCCCTCAGTCCTTACTCTTTCGAGTAAGCAAGCGCTACGCCCCTTGTCAACTACCTCAATTGGTACTGATACCGTGTTCACTCTTGTTTTGATGCTTAAATAAAGGGCTTGTAGAAAAAAGTTAGACAAGAGGTCTTCTGTGTCACTGCTTTCCTTTGTAAGCCTATCCTCTGCAAGAGTACGCGGTGTGAGTACTAGTATCCGCGGTTTAAAAACCAGTGTTAGCCTTTCCGCTCTTCCATCATCCGCTGTTGATGGTCTTGTTGAAATAACAGTTCTTTTCCTATCAGCAGTTAGTGAAATAAAAGCTGTTGGCAATAAAGTGATCGTAGCTGTTCTGTTCAAGTCGGAGGCGGTGGAGGAAGAGAAGAAGATTCATCCTATAACTAAAAGAAGAGGGCTTTAGCGCCTTCTTTCTTAGACAAGACAATATACAGAATACAGATAAGGAAAGCTCCTGTGGTCAGCTTATGATTCCGCTTTTATAAAACGAAGTTCCCAATATATACCTTTTGTAAGGCAGGTAAAACATCTTGCTTTTCACCCTGAAAGATTGTCAATACCGGGACATTCATCTAACGATGAAACTATAGCCCTCTCCTTTGCATTATTTAAGTTGGGCTGTGCAGGGGGACTTGCCTTGGCAATGGGCTTTGGTTTACGAGCACTAGTCACTTCCGAAGAAATGCCCTTTCTGGGGAATTGGATGTTACCGGCAGGGACTTCTGGCGCATTAAGCTCGTCCTCCTCTCCCCTACCCTCAATCTCAACGGGCGATTCATGGATTGAGGAGACTTATGGGAACCAGGGAGAGGCATCATCTTCGGTCCCAAACCAGGGTCAGCGGCAACAAGATGAACGATAAAACTCTCATCCAACCCCGCCCGTACACCTTCCTGTTCTGGGTGGTGATCAACCACCCCTGGTCGTGGAGCAACCGGGGCCTGCGGATCAGCCACTTGATGAAGTAAGGGGCAGGCTTGGCGATGCCGCGACGCCGTCGATGGCGATTAGTCAGTCGTCCTACGAGGAGGTTCGCCAGCTTATTACCAACCACGAGAATATAGCGGACCGCCTCCTGGAACTGTTCAGAGAACTGCGCACGCATGTTCCGGGTGGCTTCCAGGCGGAGCGGCTCACCGAAATGCTGGAAGAGGAGCACGGGGGGGAAAAGAAAAATAGCTAATGGTTATGAAACTCCATATCTGCCTCAACTTACTCATTTCACTTCGAGCCCCCTACGATTATCGGCGAGGATGTTTTTCTACCTATTTGTCTGCCGAGGGCTTTCTGGTTAAGTTTAGCGTATGTCTTTGACAAGACTACCGTACCTCTGGTCTTATTCCCGAACCATCGGGTTGGTTGTCCCGCTCATTGCTGGAGCTAGAAAAATAATTAACCAAGCTTTTTTGGTTCAACTTCTCCCCACATCCATATCAGACATGTCATTTTTTGAAAAAAGACCAAGCCAAATTCAAAGCAAGGCCTTGCTCTCGCTCAGCTCTTGACGAGTAAGGACGGGCCTGTCTAGCTTTTCGACAACTAGTGAGTGAACCCCAATGCATAATTATTCTATTTGACACACATAAGATTTGGTCCAGCATTTAATAAGAATTCCCGCGCAGATATCTGTTTGGGATCTTTTGTAAACATCGTCATCTCATAGAGAAGCTTTCCTCAGTGCCCTTCCTTCAAAGTAGTCGTAGGCGGTAGGCACAGGCAGTAGGCTAAGATGTATATCTCAATCATATCCGGCATAAGAAAACTAGATCAACTCGATGTTGAGGAAGACCGACAGGTAGGTTTAAGGAGAGTGGTCGATAGGCTTCCTTAGAATAGACCCACTGATCCCATTCAGTTGAGTAGGCGATAGATGGCATTGGCTTAGCAGCTTTAGTTTCTAAAATGAGTGGCATCTCCTTCTTTCCCGCCAGTTTGCGACTTTCCATGCCTATGGTGCGCTCATACAAATCGGGAAAGGTCTTTTAATTAACCAATGCGATTGCACCTTTTTTTTGCGGGACCTCTGATCTTGGAAAAAACTATATGTACAGCATCACCTTCAGGTATTGCAAAGGTCGCTTTTCATGCAAGATTCCTCCACCGATCGATGAGGTCAACAGTACTCGCTTTAATCTCCGTAAATGCCTCTGAGAAAGGTTAATCAACTCGATCAAGCATGGCGCTGCTTGGTGCAACTACTTGATGATGAATACTATTCAATGAATAATCTCCGCGGATTGTTTAGCCAATGATGGATTTCGCGCCACGGAATGAATCAAGGAACTGAAGACGTTTCCAATACCGACAGCAGCTCCCGCTAAAGCAATTGTAGCAGCTCAGGCACCCATTGATTTTTCACCCTCTAACATCTCGGGTTGAGAATTCGATTCTCAAACACTTTTTAATTCACTTTTTTATGTTATGGATGGATGGCTCATAATCATAAGATTATGTCCTCCTCGATTCTTATCCTCGTTCCTTTTCTCTTTGACATCTCATTTGGCGGGAGATGCAGTCCTTCTTCCGAAAGAAGTAGACCTTGTGGTACGTACCTTCTTAGCCATTGGTGCGTTAAGGCGGAATGGGTAGTCTAAAAAGACAATTGGTTTTTCTTCCTTGCATCGAGCAGGGACGATGAAGATTGCCCCTTGGGTTCTTGTATGGCTGATGTCTATAGTGTACTTTTGGGAGTGTTTAAGCCGCACGTACCACTCTCCTTAGTCTCTCTGCTTCGTTATGCGAGGCCGCGTCTTCAATCACGATTACGTTGACGACGAACTTCTTCGGCTTAGCCTTCGGGACTCAACTTATGTCATCGTGAGTCTGGATAATTTTTTTTACTTTAGACACTCAGGTTTCCGAGTGCTGTTGCTGTTGCCTTGGTGCTTTCTTTTATAATCGTCTCGGTCTTGGAATCTTCTTCTTAATTATAAAAAGGGACAACCACGTACATTTTTGCGTCGGCGCAGTATGCTTCAAGCCCTTTGATTTGAAGGGTTTCCGATCAGCGAACACCCTGCCCTGCGCACTTGTCTGTCTCTAAATGTCTACGTACTTGAGGCATTGATGAAGGGTGGACGGTACTATCCGGTTGTCATGGATCCATGGCCGCCCTAAAAGAAGACTAAAAGAGGTCTCGTTATCAAAGACGTAACAAGTGACCTCTGTCTTGAGTTTTTCAACCTGAAACTTCAGGCGAATTTTCCCAAGAGCCTTTTGTGCTTTAGCATTGTACCCTTGGATTAGAGTCTTGGTGTGGATTTCCTGGTATTCCAATTCAAGTAGCTAGGGCTAGGTAGGGAGACATGGCTAAGGCAGAACTGAAAGTGAAAGTCTTCTCTACTTAACTCCGCTACTAGTTCTATTTTCACTAAGCCGAATCAGAGGAGGAAGGATTTGCTGCTTTCTGACTCTTACTCTTATTCCGTCACATCGAGGTAGTGCTAACTAATCGAAAATCTCCTTACGATCTCTCTTCGATTATTCAATTGATAGTTAGCCGGCTTGTTCAAGAACTTTCTTTTTGTGAATATCCGGTGAAAGAAATAACCGTTGTCAAAGTAACAACTACAGATGAATGCCCTGCCCAGAATCTGCTGCTTGAGAATCCGCTGTGAGGAATGCCCTGTTGGAGGAATATATGCTGTTCTTGCCTTGCTAGGCACCCTCCGGAGGAAAGAAAAGCGCTACGCCCCTTTTCAACTACCCCAAATATGTTGAGAAAGTCAACCTTCTAAGCGGAAGTTAGTGTTGATGTCGGTGACTCGCAAAAAGACTATGACGTTCAAGCGTAACCTCTAGTAAATAGAATTCGTAAGATAAGAAAAGAGTATGTTTCCCCAACTCCTCAATCTAGTAGTCTTCCTTCTAGCGCTATAGCTTTCTTTAATTATTTATGTTACACGGATATCTCACTGTGAAAGTAAACTCAACGCTCTAAGACTAGGGATCTCTTGCCTACGCATCTTCATCTGTACTTTGATGATAGTCATAGGGACCCAGTGAAGTGCCGCTGTCCCTATGACTTTTGCTCTTAGCTGCTGCCCTATCCGCTATCTTACTTTCTATCTTCTTTCTGATCTCCTGCTTTGTCCTTACTCCGAGCGAGAGAAAATCCAATGCATTCTTTTCGATACACAGTACGGTTCGACTACGCATTCACAGTAGATAAGACTACAGCTGGGACTGATAACATGAATTCGTGCGTGACATACTACCACCTATTGATAGATCAGGATTTGAACCTGAATGCCCTTCTTCCTATGGTTAGTTAGGCAGGCGCCTTCCTATCTTTCTTGACTATAAAGCAATGTGGTGCCAGACCTCAGAAATGTCATCGCTGGACCAGCTATTTCATTCATCTTTCATTTCTGGTCAGCTCTCTCGTCTTTCACTGCTAGGTCAGCTAGCCTATTTCGTAGTTGCAGGTGGGAACGTTAAATACTGCCTTCGATCCGTTGACCCGGGCAACCTCGCCCCTCATCGCTTGTTCGAGAGCTATAACTTCACCGGTGAGATTGCTAGCCAGGGGAGATCTATTTGATTGGGAAGGATATCAAAGGTGCAATCCAAAAATCGCATGTGTTAAGTATGGAGAGTAGATTCATTTCACCGATGCTTCGATCACTTCTCGACCGGGGCTTATTCCTATAGATACCGGAGAGATAGATCTCAAGGAAGCTTTGAACTACTTCCACGCAAGGAAAGAAAGACTAATCGATAGTACTACCGATGGCAGGGAAAGCAGACTGAGATACCGATACCAAGCCTAGCTTGAAAGAGATCGATCACAGGCATGTGGTGAACCATACCGAGAGAAAGAGCACTGAAATGAACCATATCGAGCACAGGTCTCACTCTACAAGTTCAGTTCGATGAGCTCCTAGCGGACCTGTGCCTACTATCTACTTAGTGTGTGTGCTAGGGAAAGCAAGCAAGCTGAGCAGTTCTCACTGTGTCCGGTGACCAACAAAGCATTATTGAAAGAAGACAACAATCGTCAGGTGGAGTAGCCCTTTAGTAGACTTCCCCTCAGCCTCTCAACTCAGACAGGGCAGGGGAAGATCTCTGATGCTACTACCAATACCAGGTACCGGGTGAATCATATCGAGCGAAGAACCCTACCTTGCTGTCGTATCGAAGCGATCGGGGAAAGAGGCTTACCCGGACCGAGGGTTTCGGGGGATATTTCAATACTAGGCTATCGCTGGAAGCTGTCATAAAGGATGCCTGGATTCCTAAAATAACAGGAGCACCACTGTATATTGTTCACAAGAAGCTTGCTGTCCTGAAAGCGAAACTAAAGATCTGGAATCAAAATGTTTTTGGCAACATTCACCGAAGAGATGTCATCAACGGGTCTCCACGCATGACCGTAGCCTCTCATCTCGAACTACCGAATCGTTTTTTTCTGCGAGCCGCTTTCCGCCGCGTATACGTCGTATATATAAAAATAAGAAAAAACCCCCGGATTTTTTGAGCCCCTTTTCTATAATCTATAAAAATAAGAGGAACCGAAGAAAGTCTCGCCCTAATGAATAAGCAGGAGAGGAGTTTACGTAACGAGTCTATATCTATAGGCGAATCAAGCCGATGACTGATACAAGGAGGGCAAGGAAGATTATAAAAGCAAGAAGAAATGGGGTTCGGGGATCACAATCTCGGTTTTCACTAGGAGTTCTCTGAACCTACTCACAAATGACTGGAGATTCTCATTGGCACCTTGGATGGTGTCTTGAAGATCAGTGATGGTAGGCTTTTTTTCCACTCAAATAGGAGTATTGGCTCATGAACTTGTCGGCCAATTCCTCGAATGTAGAAAAGCTGCCAACTGGCAGGCTCCCAAACCATGCTGCAGCGTCTCCTTCGTTACTCTTTTTGAAAAGGTAAAAAAGGTTATCCTAATTTTCCCTAACCGGGAGAGTGTCATTGACGAAGAGCCGTAGGTGGTTTTGTGGGTCACCTTTGCTATCCAATTTGAAAAAGAATTGTACCTTGTACCAGTGTGGCAGATTGACATTAGGGCAATGACATAATGAGGCAAATGTTCCCGAGGGTTCAACTTCCTTTAGAGATCAGGACGAGGAAGATAGATCCAGAAGCCAACCTCCATCAACATCGATGGTTGAGTTGGGTAATTATGGTATTCCATCCCAGGTTACTCTCGAGAGAGGTATCAACAATTAGGCTTTTCAAGGCAATGTCAATTGAAGTTACGAGTGCAATTACATGAGGGTATTTAGACACCGGAGGACAGAGGGAAGAGACAGAAGTGCCTTTAAGTGTGAAAAAAGCAGGTCATCATCTATACCAGTGACCAGAGGAGGATATGAAATAGAGAGTGGAGTAAGCCCCTTTAGAGATAAGGGCTAGGATATTCAATAGGTCCAAATTTGAAATGGAAAAAGGCCAAGAACTTGAGTTTCTCGACTCAAATACGATGACAGACAAAACAAGGGGCTCACCTCACTTCCATAAATACAAGAAAGACAAATAATATATCTATTCTTCATCTGGCTAAGGAAGAAAAAGAAAGATCTCACAGTAAGAACAAGAGAACAAGGGAAGGCTCACTCGTGACCCTCCCCCGAGAGGCACTTCGTGAACAAAGAAAGAACCAAGGGAAAGCCATACCTTGATGCGTAATCCAACCGTACTAGGGTCATCCAATCGTCTTTTGGACGGGATGCTTGCAAGACAGAACTAAAGAGCTAACTCAAGAGTCGCGCATATAACATCTAAGTAGTAGCTAAAAGAAGAGATAGCTGCAAGACTAGAGACTAATGTATAAGCGGTACAAGTACATACATGACACACTGAGTAGCTAAGCCTCGCAGGCGTAGGGCCTTGGTCCGTAAAGCCCATAGATCGCTGAGTGCTGCTTAGGTCCATTGCTACAAGAATAGCAAGAGCGAGCTAAGCTAACTTTCTGCGCACAAGCCTGTTTTTATGCATTTTTGAATCTTCGAGTTTGTCTGAGCACGATGTATCTGTGTTTGCTGGCGTAGAAAGAAGCACCGTCTTGCTTTGAGGGTCGAAAGGACCTACTGGTTCAGCCAAGAACAAGCAACCGAAGGAAGCGAAGGTCAGAGTCAAAAGATGCCGTGGATAAGAGGCTATGATGAAGGACGACGTCGCAAGAAAGTTGGTAGAGGAGATAGGTAAAGGTGACTAGCAGAAGCCTCAACAGGGCGAGTAGGGACGTTAAGGAGGAGACGTGGTAGAGGTGATAATCGTCACGTGTGCCGAGGAGATGGCGATTGACATTGAATTCCCTCTTTATGAATTGACTCTGCTTTGGTCACTAGCTCCATAGGTCCCTTCTAAACTCCTCTCGTCACTAGTCAATATGCCCGAAGGTTAGCAAGCCTATTCCCAGGTCAGCAGCGAGATCCGCTCTCTCTCCTCTTTCCTCTGTCTACTTTCCGTGGCGCGAAATCCATCATTGGCTAAACAATCYGCGGAACTAAAAGATTCTTTTCGAACCCAAGGACTAATTCATTCCCAATTAAAGCATAACAAACTTCATAATTCTAGAATGAAGCAATGGAAAAATTGGTTAAAGAGTCGCTATCAATACAATTTATCTGAGATAAATTGGTCTAGATTAATACCCCAAAAATGGCGAAATGGAATCAATCAACATTGTAGGGTTGAAAATAAAAATTTAAGCAAAAGTGATTCATATGAAAAAGACCAATTAGTTCATTACAAAAGAGAAAATGATTCTGAAGCCTATGTATTGTTATTGCTAAATCAAAAATCGAATTTAAAAAAAACCTATAGATATGATCTTTTATCATATAAATCTATCTATTATAAAGATAAGAAGGATTCATATAGTTATGGGTCACCATTCCAAGTAAATAAGAACCAAGAAATTTATTCTACTTATAATTATTACAATACACATAAACATAAATTAGTTGATATGTGGGGGAATATCCCTATCACTAATTATCTATTAAAAGATGATATTATGGATATGGATAAAAATCCAGATAGAAAATATTTTGATTGGAGAATTGTCAATTTTTGTCTTAAAAAAAAGGTCGACATTGGAGTCTGGATCGATATGAGTACCAACAGTAGTACTAAAAATACTAAGACTGAAAGGAACAATTATCCAATTTTTTCAAAAATTGATAAGAAGGGTCTTTTTTATCTCACAATTCATCAAGAAATCAACCCATCCAATCAAAAAAAATATATTTTTTTTGATTGGATGGGAATGAATGAAGAAATACTAAATCATCCCATATCCAATCTGGAACTTTGGTTCTTCCCAGAATTTCTTTTCTTTTATAATGCATATAAAATGAAACCTTGGGCTATACCAATTAAGTCACTTTTTTTTAATTTGAATTTAAGTGAAAATGTTAGTGAAAATAAAAACATCCATAGAAAGCAACAAAAGGATCCTTTTATACCATCAACGAAAAAAAAATCTCTTGAATTAGAGAATTGTAATGAAGAAGAAAAAAAAACCATAGGTCAATGGAATCGTGTATCCGATTCCCAAACCCAAAGGAACCCTGAATCCGTTCTATCAAAGGAACAAAAAAATATTGAACAATATTATACGGGATCAGATCTGAAAAAAGGTAAAAAGAAAAAACAATACAAGAGCAGTACGGAAGCCGAACTCGATTTCTTCCTGAAAAGATATTTTCTTTTTCAATTGAGATGGGACGATCCTTTGAATCAAAAAATGATCAATAATATCAAGGTATATTGTCTCTTGCTTAGATTGAGAAATCCAAGAGAAATTGCTATATCCTCTATTGAAAGGAGAGAAATGAATCTGGATATAATGCTGATTCAGAAAGATTTAACTCTTACAGAATTGATGAAAAAGGGCATATTAATTATCGAACCAGTCCGTCTGTGTATAAAAGGTGATGGACAATTTATTATATATCAAATCATAGGTATTTCATTGGTTCATAAGAGTAAAGACCAAAATAATCAAAAAATATACAGAGAAATTTTGGATAAGAAGAATTTTTATGAATCGATTGCAAGACATCAAAAGATGACGAAAAATAGAGACAAAAATTATTATCATTATAATTTGCTTTCTCCTGAAAATATTTTTTCACCTAGACGTCGTAGAGAATTGAGAATTCTAATGTCTTTTTGTTTCAATTCAAAGAATAGTAATGGTGTGGAAAAAAATGCCCTATTTTGCAATAGGAACAAGGTAAGAATAAAAAACTGTGGTCAATTTATCGATGAAAGCAAAGATCTTGATAAAGAGAAAAATAAATTAAAATTAATGAAATTCAAATTTTATCTTTGGCCCAATTATCGACTAGAAGATTTAGCTTGTATGAATCGCTATTGGTTTGATACTACTAATGGTAGTCGTTTCAGTATGTTAAGGATACATATGTATCCACGATTGAAAATTCATTGATGATACATTTATCTTATGTCCCCTAGCATATAATATGGATCGGGTCGATAAATAGCTGCACACATCTTATCTTCCATTTATGATACATGATTCTAATTCAATGATGTATCAATTATATACAAAAATGAATCAACAGAATGTTTTTTCAGTATCAATTCCTTTGTGAATGCAGAAATGCACCATCCCTATCCGAATCCTATTTTTAATTGGATTAATTATTGATTCATTTTCTCTATAAATTCTCTTTGATAAAATGAATCAATAAGGAAATTCATATTATTGGGTATACCTGATTAAAATAGCTCGCATTATTATTACTGATCAGGAAAATTCATATTCGTAAGAAGTATAAGAAATTTTTTATGACAAAAAATTCATTCATAGTAATTAGTTCCGAAGAAAAAAAAGAAGAAAACAAAGGGTCTGTTGAATTTCAAGTATTCCATTTCACCAATAAGATACAGAGAGTTACCTCCCATTTGGAATTACACAAAAAAGACTATTCATCTCAGAGAGGTCTACGGAAAATTCTGGGAAAACGTCAACGGATGTTGGCTTATTTGTCAAAAAAAAATAGAGTACGATATAAAGAATTAATTAGTCAATTGAATATTCGAGAGCTAAAAACACGTTCATTTTCATTTTAAGAGTTATTTTCAATTATTTGATTTATTGGATCTTGAATTTTGATGAACTTTTTTTCGTTTTCAACAATTCATGAAAAAGGAATCGGACAAAAACCTATGACTGTACCAGCTACAAGAAAAGACCTCATGATAGTCAATATGGGACCTCACCACCCATCAATGCATGGCGTTCTTCGACTAATCGTTACTTTAGATGGTGAAGAGGTTATTGACTGTGAACCAATATTGGGTTATTTACACAGAGGGATGGAAAAAATTGCGGAAAACCGAACAATTATACAATATCTGCCTTATGTAACACGTTGGGATTATTTAGCTACTATGTTCACAGAAGCAATAACTGTAAATGCACCAGAACAATTAGGAAATATTCAAGTACCTAAAAGGGCTAGCTATATCAGAGTAATTATGTTGGAATTGAGTCGTATAGCTTCTCATTTGTTATGGCTTGGCCCTTTTATGGCAGATATTGGAGCACAGACCCCCTTCTTCTATATTTTCAGAGAAAGAGAATTTGTATATGATCTATTCGAAGCTGCCACCGGTATGAGAATGATGCATAATTTTTTTCGTATCGGAGGAGTAACTGCGGATCTACCTTATGGCTGGATAGAGAAATGTTTGGATTTCTGTGATTATTTTTTAACAAAGATTGCTGAATATCAAAAGCTTATTACACGAAATCCTATTTTTTTAGAACGAGTCGAAGGGGTAGGCATTATTGGCGGAGAAGAAGCAAAAAATTGGGGTTTATCAGGACCAATGCTACGAGCTTCCGGAATACAATGGGATCTTCGTAAAGTTGATCATTATGAGTGTTACGACGAATTTGATTGGGAAGTCCAATGGCAAAAAGAAGGAGATTCATTAGCTCGTTATTTAATACGAATTGGTGAAATAACGGAATCCATAAAAATGATTCAACAAGCTCTGGAAGGAATTCCTGGGGGTCCCTATGAGAATTTCGAAATCCGACGCTTTAATAGAGTAAGAGATCCTGAATGGAATGATTTTGAATATCGATTCATTAGTAAAAAGCCGTCTCCTACTTTTGAATTGTCGAAACAAGAACTTTATGTGAGAGTCGAAGCCCCAAAGGGAGAATTGGGAATTTTTTTGATAGGAGATCAGAGTGTTTTTCCTTGGAGATGGAAAATTCGACCACCGGGTTTTATCAATTTGCAAATTCTTCCTCAGTTAGTTAAAAGAATGAAATTGGCTGATATTATGACGATACTAGGTAGCATAGATATCATTATGGGAGAAGTTGATCGTTGAAATGATAATTGATACAACGGAAGTACAAGCTATCAATTCCTTTTCTAGATTGGAAATCTTAAAAGAAGTCTATGGGACCATCTGGATGCTTGTCCCTATTTTGATTCTTGTATTGGGAATCACAATAGGTGTACTAGTAATTGTGTGGTTAGAAAGAGAAATATCCGCAGGGATACAACAACGTATTGGACCTGAATATTCTGGCCCTTTGGGAATTCTTCAAGCTCTAGCAGATGGGACAAAACTACTTTTCAAAGAGAACCTTCTTCCATCTAGAGGAGATACGAGTTTATTCAGTGTCGGACCCTCTATAACAGTCATATCCATTCTACTAAGTTATTCAGTAATTCCTTTTGGCTATCACCTTGTTCTAACCGATCTCAGTATTGGTGTTTTGTTATGGATCGCGATTTCAAGTATTGCTCCCATTGGACTTCTTATGTCAGGATATGGATCAAATAATAAATATTCTTTTTTAGGTGGTCTACGGGCTGCTGCCCAATCGATTAGTTATGAAATACCATTAACTCTATGTGTGTTATCAATATCTCTACGTGTGATTCGTTGAGACATAAGCTTTCCCTTATTTTTTTTTTCTAGAAATTAACTTAAATGCATTGAATAGATATCTTCATTTTTGATTCGCCCTTCAGGTTGATGAACAAAACCAGATAGTTAGATGAGTGAAAGAAAACAGCTTCAAAATTCGCGGTAAAAAGCTTAAACCTCGTTTCCTAGGTACAAGAGTTAAGCGAAAGTAAACATAAGTGGTAAAGACTGTTTACCCCAACATTGGTTGATTAATTATCATGGCTTGAAGCGGGTTAAAAAGTTAAACTCTATGGAATTTTTACTATCCTTTATATGTATTACCATACATGACATAAATTACCATCGAGATGGAGCAAAAAGGAGTGGATGATTAGGAACACCAAGGTACACAAAGGATTAGTAATAGAGATTATGTAAGTTATCCGAAAAGATATTTCTACATAAAAGAAATACTAATTGGGGCTTAAAATTAGTAGAAATGATCAAGTAGTACTACCCATAATTCCGATCCAGAGTATGCTCCTATCCACCGATTAATCAAATAACTATCAGGAACGAAGTAATGCTTTACTTTTTTTCTTGCTTTCCTGTCTCCATATTCTATTAATAGAGATAATATTCTTGTCATGATTCATGAATTTCTATTGAATTCTTTTTCATAATCAAAAATGACAGGGTGAAATATTTATTGATATTTATAAAAGATAAAAGGAGTATTTTTTTGAAGTATTAACTTATTATTCAATAATAAAGAAAAATTTCTTTTTGTAAGTTCAATTAAAGTAAAAGATAAGATAAATTCAGAAGCACTTTTTTGATAGTATAGCAGACAGAATTCCGTTGGGCTAATTCAGGACCTTTCGATGGATTTTGACTCTATCTATCCTACCAAAGTATCAAGATTAAAGAATATCGAAACAGTCCTTAGATTTATTTGTGTCTCTCAAGGAGCCGTATGAGGTGAAAATCTCATGTACGGTTCTGGAATAGCGATGATAACAATGATCTTATCACCGACTATAATTATCTAACAGTTCAAGTACAGTTGATATAATTGAAGCACAGTCAAAATACGGGTTTTGGGGATGGAATTTGTGGCGGCAACCTATAGGGTTTCTCATTTTTTTTATTTCTTCTCTAGCAGAATGTGAAAGATTGCCTTTTGATTTACCGGAAGCAGAGGAAGAATTAGTAGCAGGTTATCAAACCGAATATTCAGGTATTAAATTTGGTTTATTTTACGTTGCCTCCTATCTAAATCTACTAGTTTCTTCATTATTTGTAACAGTTCTTTACTTGGGAGGTTGGAATCTCTCTATTCCGTACATGTTCGTTCCTGAACTTTTCAAAAAAAATGAAGCATATGGAGTTTTTGGAATAACAATTGGTCTTTTCATTACATTAGCTAAAACTTATTTGTTCTTGTTCATTTCTATCCTAACAAGATGGACTTTACCTAGGCTGAGAATGGACCAACTCTTTAATCTTGGATGGAAATTTCTTTTACCCATTTCTTTAGGCAATCTATTATTAACAACTTCTTTCCAACTCCTTTCATTATAAAGAAATAAAATATGTTATATTCACTCGATTCACAACTTGTCTCAAACAAGAGAAAGAAAGAAACATCCAATTTTTTTTTATGTTCCCTATGTTAAATGGGTTCATGAATTATGGTCAACAAACAGTACGGGCGTCAAGGTACATTGGTCAAAGTTTTATGATTACCCTATCCCACGCAAATCGTTTACCTGTAACTATTCAATACCCCTATGAAAAATTGATCACATCAGAACGTTTTCGTGGTCGAATCCACTTTGAATTTGATAAATGCATTGCTTGTGAAGTATGTGTTCGTGTATGTCCTATAGATCTACCTGTTGTTGATTGGAAATTGGAAACGGATATTCGAAAGAAACGATTGCTTAATTACAGTATTGATTTCGGAATCTGTATATTTTGTGGTAATTGTGTTGAGTATTGTCCAACAAATTGTTTATCAATGACTGAAGAATATGAACTCTCTACGTATGATCGTCACGAATTAAATTATAATCAAATTGCTTTGGGTCGTTTACCAATATCAATCAGTAACGATTATACAATTCGAACAATTTTGAATTCGCCTGAAAAAAAATCCCTTGAGTGAACAACAATTCCCAATTACTATGTTATCGAAATTCAAAAAGTTTCTTTTTCTTTCTTTTTGCTTGGTCAATAACAATAACTAATAATCCCAACTATTGATTTAATTGGTTGATGAGAATCGCAGATTTATTTGTATTGAAAATGAGTTTACCATAATGATTGAAAATAGTTTAGAAGTTTCCTTTCAAATAAAAATGTGATTGGTCCGTGTACCTACATCAATTCAAACCCATTAGTATTTCATTCAATTAGGAAATATCATAAATAAATAGAGGAACTGAACTTCTTTTTTCCTGGTCAGGTCAATAAGATCATGAATTTTTTCTCTTATTTTACATATAATGGATTTACCTGGACCAATACATGATTTTCTTTTAGTCTTTCTGGGATTGGGTCTTATATTAGGAGGGCTAGGAGTGATATTTTTTATCAATCCTCTTTTTTCTGCCTTTTCGTTGGGATTGGTTCTTGTTTGTATATCTTTATTCTATATTCTAGCAAACTCTCATTTTGTAGCTTCCGCACAGCTCCTTATTTACGTGGGAGCTATAAATGTTTTAATCATATTTGCTGTAATGTTCATGAATGGGTTAGAATCTCACAAAGATTTTCATCTTTTGACTGTTGGGGACGGGGTTACTTCGTTAGTTTGTACAAGTCTTTTTGTTTCATTAATTACTACTATTCTAAATACGTCATGGTACGGAATTATTTGGACTACAAGATCAAACCAGATTCTAGAACAAGATTTGATAAATAATAGTCAACAAATTGGAATTCATTTATCAACAGATTTTTTTCTCCCATTTGAACTCATTTCGATAATTCTTTTAGTTGCTTTGATAGGTGCAATTGCTGTGGCTCGTCAATAATAAATTTTGAAAACTAGCAATCTAATTACCAATTAATTGTTGTTCATATTGAAATGAATCTAGATTGATATTGATAAGGAGTTGATCAATGATGCTCGAACATGTACTTGTTTTGAGTGCCTATTTATTTTATCTCGGTATATATGGATTAATCACGAGCCG